GATCAATGAACCTACAAAATCCTTCAAATTGGATCTGATTAAATCCAGGTATTGTAGACATTGCCTCATTTACATCCCCGAGCATTTTGAATTTCCCATTTCTCAAAAAATCCCACTTAGTAAGTACATTCTTCATTGAATTAAATCGACGATCTAGCACTGATGGAATTTCTATTCTGTTTACTGAATTACATGAAATTTTACCCAACTCCATATTTGGAATAAAATGTATCAACTACGTATGAACGGAGGAATAAAGAGAATTTTCTACTTAAATTGGAAGTTGCAATAGATCTAAATGGAAAGGAATTTAGAAAACAGTCCTAGAAACAGAATTCTGTCACTTAGACTTATTAAAGTCATAGGATTTGCTATCGAATAGCAAAACAAAAATCAAATGATTTTAATTATACCATTATTATGATATTACATATTTGATATAATATTACATATTTGATTACATATTTGAATTTGAGAAAAAATAAAAGGATTTGGTATTGGGGAGATAAAGACAAAGATACAAAAATGAGAAACAATATAGAATCCATTTTTTAGCACTTAACCGCCTTTATGTTAGGGATTTCGTTGTTCAAAAAAAAAAGATTCGCAGAGAAGAGAGATATTTGTACTTTAAACTGATTTTTTTTTAGTACAATCTGATTTGAGGTGTATAATAAGGGGTGCATTTATTAAACAAGTATGCAGATAGTTAGAATATCCAACTTTTCTTTTATTGCCGGTTCTATTCGGGACAGCCGAGGTCGTGCTTTATCAAAAGTTCTATTCAATCCAAAAGTGAAGTAAGAAAATTTGATGATAATTCCCTAGCGACAACATATCTAAAAAATAGATATCTGTGTAACAATTTATGTTCTGGGGTTTACATATACTCATATCTTTTGTTATAATTGAAATTGAGAAGGATTTTTTGATTGAAAAAAATAAATACTGATTAGTTCTGTCTCAATTTGTATTTTCTTATGTCATTAGGAAAACACAATTTGAGATTCAAATCCCAGAATCGTTCATGAATTCCAAGTAAGAAACAAGTAAGAAAATAGTTAATGGTTCAAATTTGTCGACTGAAAATTCACATTTTCTTTTTCAATAGAAAAGCGAGAGAATGTTTTTAGGATTGTGGAGTTTCAGATACTATCCAATGGGGGATGGATCAAATCCAAAAGGAGTGTTTCTGTTAGGAAAAGTTTTAAGGAAAATGGGAGTCAAAATGCAAGTACAATAAAAATTCAGTAATCCGAGAAAATTTTCCTCCATTTTGGATCATTTTGGCGGCATGGCCGAGTGGTAAGGCGGGGGACTGCAAATCCTTTTTCCCCAGTTCAAATCCGGGTGTCGCCTGATCAACAAAAAACTCGAACTCTCTTCTTCTCTTCTGTTCTGCTGATATAACTCGCAGAATTCTTCCCTAGTAGAAGCAGAGGAAACAAACTGTTGAGAATTCTAAGCATGTGGTCTGAAGCTTTTCTAAAAAAAAGCTTGTGAATCCTCTTTCGCATCTAGGATTCAAGGAAATATTCGGTAGAGGGGCTATCAAGACTTCACGACTCCCTTCTATTACTAAGGGAGTGTCTAATGCCTATTAATTGAATCAGATTGGAGAGCCTGATAGGAAATCTGATTCAATTATTCAATTAATTAATAGTTTTGGAAAGGGGCGGAAGTTGCTTTATATACGACGGACTCGCGAGAATCTCTGAGTGTTCAGGTATCTAATCAATATTAGATTAAATAGATAATTGACCTTTCTAGAAAAAAGAGGAAAAGGAAAAAGACAGAATTAATTTTCGGCAACCCCTAGGAAAACCCCCTGTTTCACAGCGATAATTGGGAAAAGGGGTATCAAATGTAGAAATAGAGGTCTTTAATAGATAGTGATTTCTCTTTTTTAGTGATTTCTCCTTTTCTATTTTTACTTATCAAGGTCAACAAAATCAAAAAAGAATAGGCCTTATTATTCTTATTGTTAATTGTTCCATGTTCCCATTCCTTTGGGGTGTTACTACGTATTTTTTTCTTGTGTTTAATCTTTCCCGATTCGAAATCATAATTGATTTATTGGATTGGTTTATCAACGGTGTTCGGTCAGAATCCTTTTTTGACTCTCCGCCATTGATTCCACTATTATTAGTGAAGAATAATAGAATAATTCCTTCGTATTTATAGAGATAGGGGACATAATTCACATGGATATAGTAAGTCTCGCTTGGGCTGCTTTAATGGTAGTGTTTACATTTTCCCTTTCACTCGTAGTGTGGGGAAGAAGTGGGCTCTAGAAGTACTACTAATTTAATTGAGTTGAGGAATCAAACCGTATTAATTGTTTTATAGATCGTTCTGCGACACGCTTTGAATTATTTCAAATAAATATCTCTCGATTTCGAATACCGTTGGAGTCCAATGGAGTAATCTATGATATGATTCATATCATACTCTTTCAATCAAAGAGATATTGCAGCGACTCCTGTGTTTCTATTTCGACAAGAAAGGGATTAAGAGGGTTATAAATTTTTTACAACCAAAAATTATTCCGAAATTTGCTATTGCAATCAATCGAATGGGCTCTTACTATACTTTATAGATAGATACTGAGGAAGACCGGCCCGTTTTTTTATTTCTTTCTCTCTTTACTGTTCAATGAAGAAGTCGTTTTGTTAAGTGTATACGCACTTTCTATGAGAAATGAGATAGTGGTTGTCTAACGAAAGACTATGCAACAATAAGATCTTGCCTTGGGCGAGTCACATATTGGGCATTTTCCGCTTGGTTTCTAATTTTAGAAAGGCGATTTATGCTTTATCGACTTATTTCATATCATGTTTCGGGCGTTAAAAATTGGTTAGGTTTGCTCTTACTTTTTAGTAAAAGAATTAGAATCCTAAGATAAGATTATTTCAGATTGATCGGAACAAATAGATCTAGCAAATTGGGTGTTATGTCAATTCCATACAATATATGGAATTCATATAGATATGAAAAGAATATTAATATTGTAGGTTGATCTACAGAAACTGAAGTTATTCTAAATTACACCTTTATAGATTAAGAGATAGATAGTATCTATGGTAAGAAAGATTCATCTATTTCTTTCTTACCATACATACTATCTCTTAGTATACTTAGAATACTGCCGATTCTAGTTCGCTCATTTCATTTAAGTTAAAACGAAAAATTGGAATCCCTTTCATTTGACTTCGAAAATTCTTGATAAGAACTCAGAAGGAAAGTTTCATTCAAATGAATTTCAAAATTCAATTGAATTAATCATTTTGACTGACTGTTTTGACGTAAATGATAAGTAGAAAGGCGGTAGGAACTAGAATGAATAATGCAGTAGCAATAAATGCAAGAATATTTACTTCCATAATCTCATCGGTTTTTTTACTTCGCAATAACTCGGGATTTAATCCCCTAGAGATGAAAAATTTTTCGTCTGTAAATTCAATGACTGAATTACCTCTCGATGCTATTGAATCGGATCAATATCATGAATAACAATATCTGATCTAGCAAATCAATTCGTCGTCGAGACTTGAATAGTATAACATAGGAAATTCTTTTATCCATACCAAAAAAAATTAGGATTCCTGACTCAATCAAGCCAAAATTCTTTTAGTTATCATCCGTTTCCTTATTTTTTCCCCTACCTTGTGCCTTCCTTGTACAATCATCTGATGAAGGATCGCCAGATTGCCTTTCCACTTCGATTAGTCACATAGTTACAAACCTAAACATAAACAAACAATAAAAGCGAAATGGAAAAAAAGAGTTAAGTTCTAAACTCCCCTTTTTACTGTTATTTTTTGGAAGATAAAGAATTTTGGGAAGATAAAGATGAGGCTGTACAAAAGATCTAATATTCATTAAATGAACTATTTTGGGGGTGGGGATTTGCTCTAAAAATTAAGAAAAAAAAAGGAAAGAAATGGGAATGAAAGTATACCCCCGACACCCTTTACTAGTTCATATTAAAGGGAAAAATGAATTGATGCATTTATTGGATATTGGATCCGGCGGGACTGGCGGGGCTCGAACCCGCAGCTTCCGCCTTGACAGGGCGGTGCTCTGACCAATTGAACTACAATCCCAGGGAAGTAAGGGATCTAGCAGAAAATTTGATTATTTTTTTTCTTCGTGTGGGGTATTTCTAAAGGATAAGGGATCTCATGGTAGATTGGCAAATTATTGGGCCGAGCTGGATTTGAACCAGCGTAGACATATTGCCAACGAATTTACAGTCCGTCCCCATTAACCACTCGGGCATCGACCCAGGAAGAATCAATTTGAGGCTTATTGGTAATCCATGATCAACTTCCTTTCGTAGTACCCTACCCCCAGGGGAATTCGAATCCCCGCTGCCTCCTTGAAAGAGAGATGTCCTAAACCGCTAGACGATGGGGGCCGACTTGCCCAACCGCCCTCATACTATCATCATAGTATGATCAGTTTTTTGAAATTGTCAATATAACGGAATGATTAGATCTGAGGGATCTTTGGGTTTTTCAGAATTGTATAGAATTTTTGTTTTGGATTCGTCATTCATGAATGGTTCATTAGAATCGACATTCTCTATATAAATCTACTAAAATATATCTAGTAAGCGGGATCAAGAAGTTATCAAAATTTGATCTAAGACTTTAGTCTTAGGGGACAAGTATAATCTCTTTATCACATAAATCTCTTGAAATTTTTTTATGTCGAATTGGCAAGTGTACATGTCTGTTATGTATAAATCAAGTGAATTTTTTTTTTGATAGAGATCATCTCAATAAAAGAAATTAGGGCCAGTCGTGAAACACCTCATTTTACCCTAGACTTGCTAGGTAAATCCAGTTGATTATTTTTAAAACAGCCACTGGCCACTATAGGTCTACTGCATATACTTAATATATATAATGTGGATATAGAAATTTTAACTACCTAGTTACTAGTTCGGGAATTAAATCAAATAAGCCCTTTTAACTCAGTGGTAGAGTAACGCC